TCTCGTCTGAAAAATACACATTTGATTTCTCAATAGAAGAACGAGAGGATGTTTTTAGCATTGTGTATTTTCAGATATTATATAATCATTATATAATCAATCAAAGGGATGGATCAAATCCAATCAAAAAGGGGTCTTTCTTTTATTTTAGGAATAGAAAGGATTAAGGAAAACAGAAGTCAAAATGCGAGTACAATAAAAATTCAGTGAATTCGGGAAAAATTGCATCGATTTTGTATCGTTTTGGCGGCATGGCCGAGTGGTAAGGCGGGGGACTGCAAATCCTTTTTCCCCAGTTCAAATCCGGGTGTCGCCTGAATCACGAAAAAACTCGAAATTAGAATCAATTTATTAGATTGATTTTTCAATAGTGTTTGGTAGAACCCCTTTTTGACTCTGCTACATGAATTCCACTATTATTAGTGAGGAATAATGGAATAATTCCTTCGTATTTATAGAGATAGGGGACATAATGCACATGGATATAGTAAGTCTCGCTTGGGCTGCTTTAATGGTAGTCTTTACGTTTTCCCTTTCACTCGTAGTGTGGGGAAGAAGTGGGCTTTAGAAGTATACGACTAATTGAGTTCAGGAATTAAACCGCATCGATTGTTTTATAGATCGTTCTGCAACGCATTTTGAACTATTTCAAATCAAAACTCTGAATTTGGAATCCAATGGGATTCCAATGAAGTAATCTATGATAGGAATCATATTCTTTCAATCAAAGAGATATTTCATCGATTCTCGTCTTTGTACTTCGAAAAGAAAGGGATCCAGATGATTGAAAGGTTATTTCAACCTAAAATTCTTCCGCAATTTTCTATTTCAATCAACAGGGAATGGGCTCTTACTATCTTTATACTTTATAGACGGATACTAAATCGACTTATTTCATATCATGGTTCGGGCGTTAAAACTAGACGAGGTTTCCCCTTTCCTTATTTGTAAAAGGAAAGGAATTAGAATCCTAAGATAAGAATTCTTTCAGATTGATCGGAACAAATAACAAATAGATGTAGCAAATCGGGTCTTATGTAAATTCCATATAACATACAATATTAATATATGGAATTAATATTCACATATATGAAGAGAATATTGTAGATTGATATCATAGAAACTTAAGCCTTTATCTTTATTCTAGATTACAACTTTATAGACGAATAGATAGATAGTATGGTAGAAAATGAATTTTTCTACCATACTATCTATTAGAAAATTTCCGATTCTAATTAGAGTGCGCCCATCTCATTTAAGTTAAGGCGTGAAATTGGAATCCTTTTCATTTGACTTCGTGAATTTTTGATAAGATTAAGAACTTGTAAGAAAAGTGTCATTCAAATTCATTTGATAATGAAATTGAATTAATCATTTTGACTGACTGTTTTTACGTAAATGATAAGTAGAAAAGCGGTCGGAACTAGAATGAATAGTGCAGTAGCAATAAATGCAAGAATATTGACTTCCATAATCTTATCGGTTTTTTACTTCGAAATAACTCGGGATTTAATCCCCTATAGATGATAAATCTTCTGTCTATCATCTGTAAATTCAATGAATGAATTACCTCTCGATGATCTTGAACCGGATCACTATCATTAATAACAATATCTGATCTATCAAATCAACCCATCCTCAAGACTTGAATAGTATAACATAGGAAGTTCTTTTATCCATACCGAATCAAAATTGTGATTCCTGACTCAATTACTCCAAATAAAAAAATGAAATTTCTCATCCATTTCCTTGTTTTTTCTATACCCCACCTTGCGTCTTACTTGGACAATCTTCTGATGAAGGATCATCAGATTGCCTTTCCACTTCAATTAATTACATAGTCCCAAACCTAACAAACAAAATAAAAGCGAAACGAAAAAAGAGGAAAAAAAGAAATAAAGACTCCGTTTTGCTTTGGGAATGAAAGTATATCCCTCGACACTCTTTACGAGTTCCTAGAAAGGGAAAATGCATTTTTGTATTTCTTGGATCCGTCGGGACTGGCGGGGCTCGAACCCGCAGCTTCCGCCTTGACAGGGCGGTGCTCTAACCGATTGAACTACAATCCCGGGGAAATAAGGGATCTAGCAGACATTTTGATTCTTTTTTATCTTCATATGGGGTCTTTCTGAAGGACAAGAGGTTTTATACCATCTCGTGGTAGATTGATGCGGTTTATTGGGCCGAGCTGGATTTGAACCAGCGTAGACATATTGCCAACGAATTTACAGTCCGTCCCCATTAACCGCTCGGGCATCGACCCAGGAAGAATCTATTTTAATTTTCTAGGCTTATTGGTAATCCATGATCAACTTCCTTTCGTAGTACCCTACCCCCAGGGGAATTCGAATCCCCGCTGCCTCCTTGAAAGAGAGATGTCCTAAACCACTAGACGATGGGGGCCAACTTGACCAACCGCCCTCATACTATCATCATAGTATGATCAGTTTTTTGAAATTGTCAATATAATGGAATGATCAGATCGAGGGATCTTTCTATT